GGAGGAAAGTGGGGGAAATGGCCGATACTACTGGAAGGATTCCTCTTTGGCTAATAGGTACTGTAGCTGGTATTCTTGTGATTGGTTTAGTAGGTGTTTTCTTTTACGGTTCATATTCTGGGTTGGGTTCATCTCTGTAGTAATCAAATGAACCGAATTGTAGACATGAAAAAGTAAGAACTCGGCGGTACCTTACCCCTTTTTTGGCAAGGTACCGCTGCGTTCTTACTCTTTTCTTACTCTTAGAGCGGCAGGAGACTTTGGTCTATTCCATAACATACAAATTGGAAAATTATCCAATCAACATAATAAAAATTTTCTATTGGTATAAATGCTAAAATAGATCCGTTTCTCTGATCTTTCAAACCACTCTATTCTTTTGTTTCTTATGGTGTTTTTGCACAATGGAATAGAAGCTTTTTCTAGTGATTGATTTATATATAATAGAGGCTCTGGCGCTCATTAACTCTTATCTTACGAAGCAACAAGAAAGAAGGAATCAATCTATTTTGGGAATATCATATGGATAATTTAAACGGATGAGATATTCTGCAAATCATTTCTACATTTCTTATAGTAAAAAAATAAAAACTTATTGTATATAAAATAGAAAAAAAAAAAGATAAAATAAAAAATAAGCATTTCGGTATGCGTAAAAATAGATTCTAATCCACGCCGCTTTTCAACCAAACAATTTAATTTTTAGTAATATTGAAAAATAAATAATAGAAATTAAAAGTGGAAGTTAATTGAATAATAGGAGAAGAAGCTCCATTTACTCACTCTAAAACTTTTTATTTGTCTACTACTTCTTAATTTCTTATGTTTTTATTTATTTAAAATAATGAATGTATGAATCTAAACAAAAGATTCCAATATATCCGGAAAAGAAGAAATATTAATCTTTGGTGAACAAGAGAAAAAGCATTATTCGATACAAGACGACACAAGAAAAAGGAGTTCTACCTTTTCTTGTGTCGAATAGAAGATTAGGAATACTTATAATCCTTCCTAGAGGTACCTGTTCCTTTCATTTCATTTATCCAGTCCTTGTCTTGTATCTTCTTCCTTTGTTTTTGTATACCTATTGGGTAGTGCCTAGTACTAAAAATGGAATACAAGAAATGAATTCCATAGATCTCGCAAAAATACTATAAACAAAAAACAAAGCAAAGCAAAGTAGGTTTAAGGAAGTTTACAGAAATACATATTTCATTTTTTTGATCAACAAGAATTCGGCGCTTTTTATCAACTTGATGGTAAGGAATTTCTGGATCTAGAAATTCATTTCATATAATTGAACCTTTTCAAACTGTTTCTTTTTAAGAACCAAAAAAATTTGTGCCAAAATAACAGATGCCAAGAAGAACAAAAGGCCTTGGACGCGTAATGGATCTTGAAGCACTATTTCTGCATCTCCCTGACCAAACCCCCCTACATTAGGATTGCTTGTTAATGGTTGATCAAGCTTGATAGATTCACCCTCTGAAACAAGAAGTTCTGGCCCTGGAGGTATAATATCAACCGCTTGGTGACCATCCGATGCATCAACTATGGTTATTTCATAACCCCCCTTTTCTTTACGTACTATTTTGCTTACTATACCCGCGGATGTAGCATTATAGACTGTATTGTTACTCTTGCTCCCATCAGGATAAATCTGACCCCTTCCCCTGTTCCCACCTACATATATAGGATATTTTAAGAAGTTAACGTCTTTCTTTGTAGCAGGGTCGGGGGAAAGAATGGGAAAGACGATTTCACTATATTTTTGACCTGGAACAGGACCTATCACAAGAATATTTCTTTTATTAGGGCGATAACTCAGAAAAGACAGATTTCCTATCTTTTCTTTCACCTCGGGAGAAATACGATCGGTGGGGGCTAATTCGAATCCCTCGGGTAAAATAAGAACAGCCCCCACGTTCAAAGCCCCTTTTTTACCATTAGCAAGGACTTGTTTCACTTGCATATCATAAGGAATTCGAACAACTGCTTCAAATACAGTATCAGGAAGTACAGCTTGCGGAACTTCAATATCCACAGGTTTATTAGCTAAATGGCAATTGGCGCATACAATTCGCCCGGTTGCTTCTCGTGGATTTTCATAACTTTTCTGCGCAAAAATGGGATACGCATTTGAAATAGATGCTCGAGTTATTACATATATCATGATCGATACAGAAATAAATTGAGTCATCTGTTCCTTTACCCAAGAAAAAGTATTTCTATTTTGCATGATCCAATCATTGATCCCGGAATTTCTACAATAAATTAGATAGGTAGCTAGTATAGTTCCCTATCCACGAGTCTGCCATTGTACTGAAAAAATTCGACGAAAACAGGACGAAGGCCTTGAAAAGTATAAAGAATGAGAAAAATAAAAAATGCCCTTTTTTCACGTGAAAAAACTTTTTGATTGATATCAGGAAATCAAATAAGTTTATCATTCATTCATTGAATGATAAATGACTACAAGCGAAGGAGATACGCGATTTAAAAAACGGAAGATCCAATATTTCACAATTGTATCTAGAATAACTGGAAAAGTGGAAACAAGACCAGATATAATTTGCTCATTATAAGCCAATCCAAAATCATTGTAGATCGAATCAATCATCAGTTCCCAACCATGGGTTGAGTGAAATCCAATCCATAAATCAGTAACTAAAAGAATAGAAAAAGCTTTTATTGTGTCACTTAAGTTATAGAAGAATTCCTGAATCCAAGAATTCAGAATAACAAGTTCTTCATTACCCAGAATAAAATAACCACTTAGAATAGTAAAACAGATTATATTTGTCGACAAATGCAAAATGATATGGAGATCATATTCATTATGTGTTTTGACCAATTGTATCGTTTCTTTGTGTATTCCTATACGAAGCTTTTTTATATGTGTCTCTGGGTATTCTTTTATCATTTCATCCAACAAGAATAGTTCTTCTAATTCTAGGAATTTTTCTAAAACATTTTTCTCTTGAATATAATTCAAAAAATTTTCGGATTGCCTAGTATTCCACCAATGAATAATCCAAGGTTCCAGACTTTTTTGAAATGAGAGAGAGATCCACCAGGGCAAAAATATTATAGATGCAAGATACACGAGGGAAGCCAATGCTTTCTTTTTTTTCATTTTTTTCTGTGAATTGTTAATGAACTGCTTCATTTGTCAACTTTATCTGATCTTATACTTCTCTAAAGCATGAGTTCTATAACAAGGTATCGAACCTATGGATCTATTCCCAATTTTTTGTAAAAATGTAGTCCTTAAATCTAGAAAAAAGAATATAGAAATAGAATTAAGGATCCCGTTTCGAATGAAATATATATATTTATAATAGAATAAGTAAATTCTAAGTAAATGGGATTTCCGAATATCTCAATTGGATAAATCCGAACGAATTTGTTCCTTTTGATAAAAATTCAAAAAACTTCAATTGGTACGCGCAGGAAATAGGCCAATTCGGCAGCTTTTTGTTCAATTTCTCGTGGAGTCAAATTCTCATCAGTACGAGTCAAGGGGATGGTTCCTTGGCCTCTGATTTCCATATAAAGAATACGGCGAGGAAAAAGACCCTCTTTAACCTCCATTCTGATTGATTGGATATCTTTCATAAAGAAGCGAAGGAAAATGCGACGATTTATTCCGGGGAATCCCCAACGAAAAATACACATTATTCCTTCTTTTCTATCGAATCGATCATAACCACTACCTACATTCCATGATATTGTGCACCACAAATAGGAACTAATGAATAAACCCGCGATCCCATAGAACGACATCACGATCCCTTGTGGAAAAAAAATAATTTGTTGAGAAGGAAATCCAGGTATCAGATTCCTACCAAGATAACTAGAAATTCCAACCACTAAGAATCCTAGTGAACCTAAAAAAAGAATAAAGGCCCAGAAAAAATTACTTGCTTTTCGAGACCCTGTTATAAGTTCTATCCATATATGTTCTGATCGCCAGTTCATACTATACTAGATCCGATTGCATTCGATTGGAATTCAGAAAAAAAAAATTGACTTTACTTTTCTTGATGCCAAAGTAACTTTCATCAACTAAAACTATTCTGATATGAACCCTTAGGAGTAATTGGTTAGATACATTGACTTTCTATTATAAAAATATTTGCCGATCGCCCGTATATACATGGATTTATACGGATATCATGTATCCACATGCATAAGAGTTCTTTCATTTGTATTCGAAAAAAGCCACATATCCTACCGCATTACACTAAACAAATATCTGTACCAAAAAAAATATCTGGTTGGCCCCATCAGGTCTAGACAATCTTATTTTTTTGTACATGAAGAAATAAAGAAGCCATTGCAATCGCCGGAAATACTAGGCCCACTAAAGGGACAAAAAAAGAAGGTAAGTAAAGATCTGTCATAGAACGGGTACCTCAATTTAATATTTGTATCTATTATAAATATAAAGATATCATAAGTATATCTATATATATTATATTATAATTATTATATATTAAGATAAATTATTATATATTAAGATAAATAATATTAAGTACTTAATAAGTGCAAGGAATGAGAACTAAATGAAAATTTAGTGTACCTATTCATCTTTCTACACGAATATGTATGAAAACCCATTTTAAGTTTAAAAAATTTTATGAATTCTCCCGTCCTTAATACTCCTTCTATCTTACTAATAAAATAAAGAGTTTTTTTTTTTTTTTAAGATAAAGAGTTTATTATAAGTTCGCGACTCTAACTAAACTAATTCAACCCAACAAAAAGGGATTAGATTTCTAATAAAAAATGGAAGTTCTTGGTAGGCAAGGCATAGAAATCACTTCTATTTTTTCTAGATTTTAATATTTTCATTTTATTTCTATATTATATATATCTATTTTTCAAAGGAAAAAAACCGTGTAACTGAAATAACTCACTCAGAACGCCTTTTAAAAGATTACGCGGTATGATTGGGTCGAATAAGCCCTTATGGAATAAATACTCAGCTGCTTGTG